GTGAGGAGCTTTCGATCTGATCCGCAGGAGGGAAAGATTTTGGGATGTGTATCTCATCTGAATGGAGAATCAAAAAACAAGGTAACTGGGTCATGAACAATATAGACAATATAGAAGAGTTTTTTTCTACCGTGCGTGTCTCTGGTTCCAGTGACTGTCGCGGCTTCAACCTCACAATACGGGTGGGTCCGAAGTCATCATCGGATCCTATCTTATAGGAATGGATATCCTTTTTAGGTTACCGAATCTTTACCAGACAGCCTTGTTGGGGCGAAAGAAAGAAGAAAGTACGAAAGCTGGATCGATCAAATCGAAGCTCTGATCCTTTTGAAATAGGTTCCTCCTCAAGTAGTAATTAGTGATACGGATAGGCTCATACCGACTCGTCAATCTCCTTTCTATCGAATTCGTGTAATACAACTTGAATAGGAAAAAACAGAAAAAAATCATTGGCTAATTGTTCATTCGATTAGACAATTTTCTATCTTTTCTTTTGATTAAGCATCTTTTGATTTCCATTTTCTCTCTTAATCTATTCCGTCCTATTGGAGTGAGCTTGGAGCGAGCATCACGGGCACCGCACAAATCGATTGGTTTCTGGAAACGGAGCGATTCATGACGCGAATACCATGGAGTCTATATCATATGGGAATGATTCTGGGCCCGTATTGGTACTCTCGAAGTGATCGGCAAACACAAAAGGGTGAGGTACCAGATTTGTAAAGTAAATTTCTATCTGTAGGAATGAAGATTACTTCGTGTTTAAGACACTCAAATTAACAAAGAAATCTCTTTCTCCTCACTACTTCTTCAGAATGCTTACTAGAGGTTAGTAGACCGATTTCAACAGAAGGAGAAGTGAAGGGGGAAGGGTGAAATGCAAAAAAGGAAGAATTGAAAAGGATTGAAAAAGAGAGCGCTTTGACATCTATTTCATAGATTCTTTCGTATGGAGAAAGAAAAACAACGAAAGAGAGTTCTAGTTCTGTAATCCTATTCTGAATTTTCTTTGAATGACGAGGAGCCGTATGAGGTGGGAATCTCACGTACGGTTCTGTATAGTGACACTGGAACTAGCTATCTGTCGACCATTCCACAACTACACCCAAAAAGCCTAACTCTGCCCTACGTAAAGTCGCGAGAGTTCGGTTAACCTCTAAGTTTGAGGTAACGGCTTATATACCAGGAATTGGCCATAATTTGCAGGAACATTCTGTGGTCCTTGTGAGGGGCGGAAGGGTTAAGGACCTACCCGGTGTAAGATATCATATTGTTAGAGGAACTTTAGATGCTGTAGGAGTAAAGGATCGTAAGAAAGGGCGTCCTAGTGCGTTGCACAACACGGTCGTGACTTGTATCATCGCGATGATTCCGTATCAATTGTTTTGATATGTCAAACGCATAGCTGACCTGAGAATGGAAGTATTGACAGGGGACTGAAGCCTGCTATGGCAAAAACGGATTACTATCCATCTATTTGTGTGAAACAATTTGGTGTCCAAGGTCTTACTCTTTAGTAGGTTGAGTCTCACCTGGACTCCCACCGCGAAGATCTTCAAATGTCTTTTCTCTTTTGGAACGGGTTCAGACTACCATTACGGAGATTCCTCGAAGATTTTGTCAGCATTTGGTAATCAAATCGAGAAACCCACGGACATTTTGAGTCAGATGAATGAAATGCAAGATTTTCTCTTTTCTATTTCTAGACTTTGATCTTTCTCTATTCCTAGAGAAATGATGAGTAGATAGTCCTAGGAGAAGGAAGAGGAAACGGATACTCGATGCCTAACGAGTAAATATGATTTTTTGAGGTACTTTAAAATTACTTTGATCTGTTCTATTCAATCATATGGAAAGCTGCATCCGACGAAAGCCGTACGTGCAGTTTGGAGGGAGATCTTCAACTAGCCGGAAGATCCACCCTACAATATGGAGTCAAAAAGCCAAAATAAAGTCTTAAGTAAAAGACAATTGGGATAGGAGACGAAAGACACATCTGCAAACTCATGTTACATTGGAGCGTCGTAGCGAACAAAAAGAGAACCGTGGAATCGGATCCGATTTATCGGAATCGATTGGTAAACATGCTGGTTGATCGAATTATGAAGGATGGAAAAAAATCATTGGCTTATCAGATTCTTTATCAGGCTATGAGGCAAATTAGGCGAGAGACAAATAGAAATCCACTGTCTGTTCTACGACAAGCCGTACGTGAGGTGACTCCCGATGTTGTAACGGAATCCAAACGTGTGGGTGGATCGACTTATCGGATTCCCGTTGAAGTCGTACCTGCAGAAGGAAAAGCTTTGGCTATTAGATGGTTATTGTTTGCGTGTCGAAAACGTTCAGGTCGAAGTATGGCTTTAAGATTGAGTGATGAATCAATGGATGCTGCCAGAAATTCTGGTAGTGCGGTACGAAAGAGGGAAGAAATTCATAAGATGGCAGAAGCTAATAAAGCTTTTGCTCATTTCCGTTAGTCTCAGATTTGTTTCAATCCACGAAGAAAAAGAAAGTCGTGGATTGAAACCTTCCGTTCGTTGTGCAGTGGCGGGTATTAGGAATCGGAATATGCCAGAAACCTCTAGAAAGAATCGGACGACGAAGAAGAAACATATCGGAATCCTAAGAGAAGATTGATAACGATTGATTCTACTCTGAAAGTCTCTTCCTCGAATGCCTTTTCCTTATCGAAGGGGAAGAGACTTATGCAGAGTTGAGAAACTCATCGGAGAAATATTGATACGAGATCGATCGTGGAACCAGAACAAATTGCGGCATACATCGAGGGATCCGCGTGCCCCAAGCAATTGTCACGATTCGGGAAACTTTTTCTAGTTGCGAACCGGGAACAAAACCTTCACGCTTCATCCAAATGTACTGAGCTTCAACTTCGACCCAAGGGGATTTGACCGAGAAGAAATTTCCTTTTTTCTCACTCATTTCTTTTGTGTCACTCGCAATCTTTTGATTCTCTTCGAGAAATTCCATTTAATGAAAAGAATCCCACCATGGACAAAATATTGTAGTCCCATTTGTCATATTAGGATATTGGTTTCTATAGGGGCTGGGAATCCATATTGATTTGGTTGTCAATGGATGATCCACATTTCCCTTCCCAATGAGATACAGAAGAGAACTCCGCAATTCTTTCTTACCGAAGATTGAATACGTAATGCATAACAAGGATGAGAAACAGAGGCGTTCAAAAGATCAATAGACCTTTCCTTCTTTTTCTGCGTGTTGAAGAATCAAGATTAGTTGACACGAATATAATTTCGTGATATAGTATAAGTTAACAAGCGCACTCGCCTGGGGAATCACTCATTGTTTTGAAAACCAAAAATTACCATGACCGCAACTTTAGAAAGACGCGAAAGCGCAAGCCTATGGGGTCGCTTCTGCGACTGGATCACCAGCACCGAAAACCGTCTTTACATCGGATGGTTCGGCGTCTTAATGATTCCTACCCTGCTAACCGCAACCTCTGTATTTATCATTGCTTTCATCGCAGCTCCTCCTGTAGATATTGATGGTATTCGTGAGCCTGTTTCCGGATCTTTGCTATACGGGAACAACATTATCTCCGGTGCTATCATCCCTACTTCTGCAGCTATAGGTTTACACTTCTACCCCATTTGGGAAGCAGCTTCCGTTGATGAATGGCTATACAATGGTGGTCCTTACGAACTGATCGTTCTTCACTTCCTACTTGGTGTAGCTTGCTACATGGGCCGTGAGTGGGAACTAAGCTTCCGTTTAGGTATGCGTCCTTGGATTGCTGTCGCATACTCAGCTCCCGTCGCAGCTGCTGCCGCCGTATTCTTGATCTATCCAATCGGTCAAGGAAGCTTCTCAGACGGTATGCCTCTAGGCATTTCTGGTACTTTCAATTTCATGATTGTTTTCCAAGCTGAGCACAACATCCTTATGCATCCTTTCCACATGTTGGGTGTAGCTGGCGTATTCGGCGGCTCTCTATTCAGTGCGATGCATGGTTCTTTGGTAACCTCTAGTTTGATCAGAGAAACAACTGAGAATGAGTCTGCTAATGCAGGTTACAAGTTTGGTCAAGAGGAAGAAACCTACAACATTGTAGCCGCTCACGGTTACTTTGGCCGTTTGATCTTCCAATACGCTAGCTTCAACAATTCTCGTTCTCTACACTTCTTCTTAGCTGCTTGGCCCGTAGTAGGCATTTGGTTTACCGCTTTGGGTATCAGCACCATGGCATTCAACTTGAACGGTTTCAACTTCAATCAATCCGTGGTTGATAGTCAAGGCCGTGTAATTAACACCTGGGCTGATATTATTAACCGTGCTAACTTAGGTATGGAAGTTATGCACGAACGTAACGCTCATAACTTCCCTCTAGACTTAGCTTCTATTGAAGCTCCTTCTGTAAACGGATAATACTTTTCTGGTCCTGCAGTATAATGAAATACCAAGCCTTCTCTTTTTCAAAGGCTTGGTATTTCACGAAACTGAGACGAAACTGAGTCCTATCGAACAGATAGAAAGAATTGTTATCGTCTGCCGTGACTCCACGCGATGGGCTCTCGATTCTGAATCCTGAAAAATATTTAGAATACTCTTCTACACCTGTAAGAAGCATCCAATTTTTTTTTATTCCAATTTACGAAATGGTTGCAATCCCGCGCTCATTGCAATGAATCGAAAACACATTCTTTATGAGATGGATCTACCATTCAAAATATGGACGAATGAAACGTTTCTCAATTGAATGACCCTGTAGAATAGATTCTGTTCCCTTCTACGTTTCAAGAACAAGTAAGGGGAGGGGCGGACGTAGCCAAGTGGATCAAGGCAATGGATTGTGGATCCATCACGCGCGGGTTCAATCCCCGTCGTTCGCCCATTCGGTTGCATACCTCAAGATTTTCGCGTGAACGAAAAAAGGTCGATAGGAAAAAAAAGAAATGGATAGGGTTTCCCCCAACTCGCAACGGGTCGAGATTCCAAGGAAAATGGAAGTTTTGGATCCAAAAATGTCTATAAATTACTACGTTCGGGGCAGCATTAACTCCATTGGGTCTTGAAACTTCCCATTTTTTTCTTATAATAGAATAGTATAAGCAAATAGTATCTATTCCATAGAAATACGATAGAGAGGAGGAATGAAGTGGAAAAAGTGGAAGAAAACAAAGTAAGAACTTTCTATTCCCTATCTAACCTTTTGGAGTCAGTAGGAATCGATCGATTCCACTACTTCTTTGAAGTATTCAAGAACCAAAATCAAGGAGAATCCTTAATGGGTCCGTTCTCTAGCTATAAACCTTTTATTAAACTATTTGACTTATGAATGTTGGGTTCACGTTTCCTACGAGACCCGCGCGGTTCCGTACGGGAGAGGGGTAATAGCACCGCCCTGGAAATCCTCGTGTTACTAGCAGTAGCAATCCTTGTGCATCGCTTGAACGAGAGAGATTCGATACAAAGAGGTTCAATAGATTTAGCGAGACTTCTTCATAGGGGTACCGCAGTCAAAGAACCAGCAATAGATTTTTCTCAATTCTCTTATTCTGTTCCTCCGTCAGTGGGATTCTCGAAGGGTGGGAAAAAAGGAGTATATCAGAATAATGACTCGAGATTGAACGGAGATTTTTTTGCAGGTTCGGGGGGAGAAAAACAGGAATTTCCTACATATGAGGTAAGGAATCCCCCGGTTTCAGGTGGGTGCAAGGTCTGGGCAGTAAGGAATCCTAGCGGGAATACATCCGGAAAGATGATGAATAGGATTCATCTACGATCCATGGATAGCAATCCGGGAGATTTCCGCAGGTTTTTCGAATTCTATAGATTTTTAGTACGTCGTAAAAATGACTGTTACCAAAAGGATTCTGATCGGCTACGAGTAACGAAACAAAAGAGAAATCTTTTACCTTTCAAAAAATTAGACTTCATGCTACTCGAGTATAGGGATTCGGTGCATCGGCAGCAAGTTGAATCATTGTTCCCTTTTGCCGTGGGATTAGCGGGAAATAGTTCCAATAGGGGTCTCTATCTATTCCAGAATCCTAAGTGGTTCCTCCAATCATTAGGGTTCGATTCTCATCAAAATAGGGGAGAATCTTCTATTTTGCAAATCTATTCAAAAACAAAGAATGAGTCAATAGATCAATTGATTGGATTTCTTATACCATTCAATACAATAGTTTTGAAAAAATTCGAACTTCCAAATAGCAAATATTTACGTCTCGAAAAGGTACTTCCAAGAGTCAATAATGGGAATAAAAATACTGCTTGTCCGAGTCGATTCAAAGAAGAAAAGAGCATACATTTTCTATATTCCCTAGTTAAATGGTATGAACAAAAGAGGTTAATCTCTCTCTGCTCGATCTACACGCTTCTTCTACATGATGATCTTCGTGCATTAGCCTATGAGTGTGTCTCGCGAATCCATTATCAATTGGACGGCGGGGCGGGAAGCAAAGGATCCACTCGTTTAGAAAACTTTTTTCTTGAAGAAAGGTTTTTGAAATGGAAGAAGTACGCAGGGTATTTCTTGAGCAAGCGTATTCCATTCCGAATTGATGAGGATATGGATGCCTGGTCCAATGCGCACGGATGGCTTGACACAATAGGGAACTTGTCCCTTTCCCCTTCAGGGAAAGTATCGCTAGGAATCGAATCTGACTTGGATACATCGATTCGCGAGATATCAATATGGAAAAACAGATTTTTAACGAGTCCTATTGGTAATACTGATATGGCGATTGAAAGGAACAGAAGGTATTCCCACGAATTGACCAATATGTCATTTCTTTGCAAATCGATTTTTTCCAAGGTTTTTTGCCGAGAGGTTCTGAGAGATACAATTGATTATTGGCTTGATAAACTGAATGATATGACGTGGCTCGATCCCTTTTTGGATTCACTCAATATTGAGAAAAAAGTTTCTGTTCTAAAAGGAATTCTCAAAGAAAAAGATCGCTTATCTATGGATTCCGGATTGTTAATGAACGAGGAACCCGCAAATTATTCGATCTTTCTCGAGCACACAGTAGATTTCTCTCTTGTTGAATTTTCCTGCATCGAATCTATCCAAACCAATTTCTCTGATCATGCTCTTTCCATCACAGGAAGGCAAAATTGGAATCTATTTCTACAGAATTGGAGTTGCGGAAAAGGTTCAAACAGGAGTATTGGAAATATTTCGAGACATATTCTCGATAGGATGAATACACGAGATTTTCTAAACCAATCTCATCTATTTCTGTTGAACCATGCCAAAAAAGATTCTATTCCGGAGCTTAGGATCAAAAAGGATCTCCTCATTGGAAGATATAGCAATAGTTATTCCAATCTCTTGGATGATTTTCCTGTGGGTTCCGACCATGAAGTCATCTACCTATTGAGAATAGGATCCTTCGGTAGGGAGGAGATAATATCATCAATTCAGTCCCACGTGTCTGATTGGTTATTCCCCAACTTCTTGCAACGAGCAGAAAGGGAAATAAAGGATTCTATATGCGCGACAATTCAACCTACTCCGTCTGATCCAGATAAATTGACAGTATTCCCAATCCATTCAGATAGACATTTCAATTCACTTTTGGACCTAAAGAGATTCCTGTCGAAGCTGAGCCCATCTGCTCGTGAAACGGGAGATTCCTCTCTCTTTTCGTGTAGTAGAAGTGGGAATTCCTCGCGCGAAACATCGAGAAATTCTAAGTTATCGACGGATCGGCGACCTCGACCCCGTCCTAAGAATATGGGCTTGGATCAAGTCGATTCAGAGAAGTCTATTGAAGAGAGATCAAGCTTGGTGAATGATTGCATTGGAAATCGGATCGATCAAAATGATTCATCTATCAGATCTTTCTGGGAATCAGAAGAATTGGAAACACTTTACTGGTCGAAAAAATCCTCATTGTTCCGCATCGGTGCAACAAGATCTTTCACGGAATTGATTGGAAGGGGGGTTCTGCACAAAGAGAAGCTAGCAGATCTAGATGTCTGGGAAGAGCCTATCCGTTTGTCTCATCCCATTGATTTCAAGGAATTCTTAAATGATTTCAACGAGTATATGATCTCTTGGATTTGTTGGAGGGACAATATATCGGAGAAATGGAGCTTGTTTTGGGAATATATACCCTGGTTTTTCACCATCACCTGGTGGAGATACTTCTACGATCTGATTCAAGAGACATATCCAGAAGTGAGACTAAAAGTAAATGATGATTTACGCTACAATATCCCCAGAATCGGAGAAAGAATGGCGAATCGTATAGACAGTGCTAGCTCTTACTTGTTGCAAAAACTAGCATCGAGATTCAGAAAGAGATTCAGAAACGATTCAATCAATAACATATTCTCCAGGATAGATCTTTTTCTTGTCAAAGAAATGAATGAAACGAAGGTTTCATTCTCGGGATGGTCAACAGTTAAACTCCCAAATCAGTCTATCCTATATTACCTCATTCTTTGGATACTCTTTGTTCTAGCATCTTCCAAGCATTTTTGGCCCGCTGTTTCAGGTTTTAGTTCCCTCTATTTATGGAAACGTTTCAATACGATTGAATACTTGATGGACCCGAGGCGTAGATCCCATCTGGAAAAGGTAATGTATTCCCCTTCGATAAAAGAAATGACAACGAGGGATCTACTGATACATTCTTTGAAGAGATTCCTGAATTATCTAAATAATATATTCTTTTATTCCTTAGTGAAAAGTGAACTCGAGTCATGGATGCTTCATAAGGAAAGCCCCGATACCCTTAGGACCAATAAGGAATTACTGACTCAGTACTTAGTTACGAATGAGACTGTTTCCGAGTACGAATCAAAATTGAATTCTAGCTCAAGTAGCGGGATGAATCATGAGTCTTCTCCACAAGAAGGATTGCTTTTTTTGTCATACCTACTTCAAATACGTCAAAATAATCTATGGAACTACAAGATCCATAAGTCGGATCCCGCGGAGAAGTGGGTTTCTTCCGCTTTTGAAAGAAATCTTTTGACAATGAGACAGAGCGGTGTACCGCATAGGCCATGTCGCGAAACACCTATTTCGCTCCAATCAGGATTCTTGCTATCTAAGGGAATCCTATTAGTAGGGTCCGAGGAAACTGGAAGGTCTTATCTCATTAGGGATATAGCATCCAATTCCCACTTCCCGTTGGTGAACCTACCGATAAGAAAATTGCTATACAATCGATCCTATTTTAAGAAGAATGTACGTGGATTTTTTATCTCAAAAGAAAGCGTACGTCGAGTCAATTCTATTTTTGGAATAGCAAAGGAGATGTCTCCCTGTACAATATGGATTCAAGATATTCATGAATTGAGTGTTCATGGTTCGTATCACAAATTAGAAGCTGATCCCAGATTTTTACTTTGCCTAGTATTGAGGAATATTCATAATGAGAGCAGGGATTCTCGCATTCGTAACAATCTTGTCATGGCTTCGACTCACATACCTGCAAAGATAGATCCAGCTTTGATAGCCCCAAATCGGTTAAACCAATTGATAAATCTTCGTAAACCTAATAGTTTTCAGCGTCAAAAAGAATTGTCGATTCTATCATGTGTCAAAGGGTTTGACATACAGGCTGATCCATCCTTTCTTAAAGGAACTGGGTTTGGAACTACGGGTTATAGTAAACGAGATTTATTCTTTCTTGCTCATGAAGCGTTATTAATCAGTACTTATAGAAGGGAAAAGATTGTATGTAGTAATGCAATTCTATTTGCTTTACATAGACAACGCGTGGTTGCGACTTATCTGGATAATGCAATTGAATCCGGTTCGGAGTACAAAATATTTTTTCATAGGATAGGAAAAGCTATTCTGAAAAAGAGTTTGGTAGATACTCCTACCACAGATTCTTTGTGGATTGGTACTAATACACTAAAGAAGCAATTTTATCACTTATCTGACTGGTATTTAGAGTCTCCAAGAACCGAGTCAACCATTATGGAACTCACCCTATTTCCGCATATTTTGGGGCTACTGGCTGTATTAGCGGCTCATGATTACTGGTTAAGAATGGATCTATTAAAGGGAGATAATCCCATTATTATTGATAAGTATTTAGAGAATGGTTTTCATCTAGCTTGTGGTATTCTGGAAAACCTTCTGAGGGATTTTCCACGACCAGAAATTTTTGGAAGTGGAAATCAATCTGAGAATAGCCTTTCCTTTCCTTCTCCTATGGGGTGTTCCCCGGATATGATACATGCGAGTCGTTTTTCCCAATCTACGGGAAAAAAGGGACTTCGAACCAATTATGAAATCAAACAGTCAGGTGAAACAGACTTGATTTCGGAAGAAGTATCGCGTGAAACGACTGGGTCTCCCAAGCTTTGGAATTTCAGTTTCATGCGAAGTGGTACTTATGAATCGATAAGATTATCGTCTGAATCCGATGATTTGCAGAACGTAATACTTCTTCACCAGATTCATTCTAAAATCTACCAACGGGAACTTGACTGGAACACTATAAAACTTAGCCAAATTGAATCATATGATACAAAAGGATCTTTTTTCAGTTACGAAAGAACTTTGGATAAATTGAAACAAAGACAGGCCAAAAGATTGGAGGATCGGTTCGAGACCATATCGTTACGCGAGCAATTCCTTGAACTGGGAATCTCTGACTCGTCGAACCCATACGAAACCCAATGGAATCGATCTGATGAACCAAGTCTATTTGTAGGGGGACGTTTCGTCTGGGACCCCACGCTTCTCTTTCAGTCGGATCCTAACCCTCCTTCCTCACGTCGTAGTTTTTTAGTGAAGCAAGAATTCCTTCGGAGGCTTTATGTGACTTACGGTATGAGAAAGGAGCGCGAGAAACGTTTCCCGAATGAAAAGATTAAAAAGAGTTTTCTCAATCGTGGGTATGATCGAAAATCGATCACTACTGAGTCATTGAAGAAGCAGTCGAATAATGGTCATTCGGACGAGGGGCAACATTCCGATTCCGAATACCTTAAAGAGACTTGGTTTATGCATATACATTTGCAATATCCACACATATCTCGCCCTATTCACTTGTATCAAAACATTGTAGTAGAAGATTGGAAAGATCGATTCATTCGTCCTAGGCTTTTGGTTCATAGAAATAGATGGATGAGGCGGAACCGTTCCCAATTCAAAGACTTTCTTATTTATAATATGTTGCTCGAGAGTTACCAATATCTCCTCAATCCATTCTGGTTCGATGGAACTTCGTTGGATCGAACGGCAAAAGAATTCTCAAATGAAAGTTCAGTATGAAAAGAAAAAGATTATTACACATTTCTTATTCATCCTAGATCTCTAGCTATATAGAACCGTCAGTAGGTTGAATCGGTAACGGTAGGGGGAAGAGATATCCCCCCTTACCGTTACCGATTCGGTGACTCCTGCTTATTATGCTTCGAACGACAAACAAATCTTGGTTGGATCCTTTTCCGTTTTCATAGTCTCCTCACTCTAGAGAGGGAGAAAAGTCCATTGAATTTGAGAAGGCTAATAATATGGTCTAGGGGGGTCTGGGAAGTCGTTCCTCCCAAAGGATCGTGGTGCTTCAACATCCTGCTTGCCCACAAGGAACCCTTGAGAGATATGTGCGCCCGCTCCCTTCGGACGCAAAAGCATAGCCCCTTTATTCACCGAAATAAAATGATATAAGAGCTATTGTATAGCAAGCTTGGGATTCAGGAATCTCTAGGGATATCTAAGGAATTCGTTGGTTCTTCTTCGGGTCGGATTTCCCATGGGATGTTTGGGGAGGGGATAGAATTGATTCGAGCTCCGGAACGGGATATGGTCACAGATCGGCACTCTTGGAATATCGGCAGAAACGGAAAGAAAAGCGTTTCCGAGAAACGAGTTCCGGTACTGCCGCCTAGTCGAGAACGGGAAAAACAAAGAAAAGCCTTCAATCTGTTTCGATTCTCACGAGGCCAATAATTGATTCTTTTCATTCTAACCGTTCCATTCAGTATTGCAAAATGGAAATTCCAAAAGAAGTTGCGCCAAACACGGATCCCTACAAGCATTTAAGATGATCTGAAAAAAGGGAAGGAGATCTTTCCTTCATTCATTGCGAAGGTTTAGAAAACCGTAGTATTGAATCCTTCGCCGGCCCCATCGATGGGCCGGACTCGAGTCCAACGCGGGTTGTTTGGTGCAGGAGCGGAAAAATACTAACGGGGAGTCCGAGATGCAGAGAGTGCAAGTTTCTAGCAATATTCGATGCCTCATGAGAAGAGATAAAGAGAGACGCCTAGCTATTTCTATTTGTTAGATTTTCCCCTCTTTTGGCGTTTGGTGCAGATCAAGTTGTCTGTCCTACCGGCAACCTGCGGCATCACCCGCACCATCGGATACCTCTCTCCTTCTATCTTTATTCGACCGCAAATCAATGAATCTCCCCGAATAGGATTTGAACCTACGACCAATCGGTTAACAGCCGACCGCTCTACCGCTGAGCTATCGAGGAAAATGACGGGGGTCTCATCCCATACATGTTCAACGAATCGATACTTTATAAACCTTGGATACGACTCAACTTCTATTATAGGAGGAAGCCATAGTGATAGCAATCCCTTTCGCCTTTTCGGTCGGATAGAGTCTACGAATCGGGGGGGGGGGGGTGGTGCGGAAGATCCCGGTCGTAGTTGATCCCGTCATGGTTTGGCCTACCCCCCCCCCCCCACATCACGTACTGATCAATAACCAATCACGAGTTTTTCTTCCTCCCTTTCCGAGAAGCATGGTAGAATAGTCACAGTATTCATTCTGGTAAGAGTCTCAGAATGGAAAAAAAACTCTTTTGAAAAAAATTAATTATGAAAATTTATTTCATACACGTTTTTAATGTTTTAGTTGGCCTTTGGTAGATCAAGGAGCAGCCGCAATAATCAATAAGAATTTGGAGCTTTGTGGAACGAAAATAGCAATTTATGGTAAAGGCGGAATAGGAAAATCAACAACTAGTTGCAACATATCAATAGCCTTGGCCAGGCGGGGAAAACGAGTATTACAAATTGGATGTGATCCTAAACACGATAGTACTTTTACACTTACTGGATTTTTAATACCTACAATTATAGATACCTTACAATCAAGAGATTATCATTACGAAGATGTATGGCCGGAGGATGTTACTTATAAAGGTTATGGTGGAGTAGATTGCGTAGAAGCTGGGGGACCACCGGCGGGAGCCGGCTGCGGGGGGTACGTAGTGGGGGAAACAGTAAAACTATTAAAAGAATTAAATGCCTTTTATGAATACGATATTATTTTATTTGACGTACTGGGAGATGTAGTCTGCGGCGGTTTTGCAGCCCCATTAAACTATGCTGACTATTGTATCATAATCACAGATAATGGTTTCGATGCGCTTTTTGCAGCGAATCGTATAGCTGCATCTGTTAGGGAAAAGGCGCATACGCATCCTCTCCGATTAGCGGGTTTAGTTGGAAATCGAACATCTGAAAGAGATCTTATTGATAAATATGTTGAAGCTTGTCCCATGCCCGTATTGGAGGTACTACCTCTAATCGGGGACATCCGAGTATCTAGGGTGAAAGGAAAAACATTGTTTGAAATGGCTGAATCTCAACCCAGTCTTAATTACGTTTGTGATTTTTATTTGAGTATAGCAGATCAGATATTGTCTCAACCAGAAGGAGTTGTACCGAAAGAAATTCCAGACAGAGAATTATTTAGTCTACTGTCTGATTTTTATTTAAATCAGAATAATGAAAAAAGAAAGAGTGATTCAGACATTCAACAAAATATTTCAACAGATTCTATGATCATTTGATTCTCCAACCAAGTATCTTCCAGTAACTCCGTGCATTTACTCTTTTAGAGGAAATTTATTTATGCAAACTATCAACGTTACTAATTTTGAGTGTGAAACTGGTAATTATCACACCTTCTGCCCCATCAGTTGCGTAGCCTGGTTGTATCAAAAGATTGAGGACAGCTTCTTTTTAGTGGTAGGTACAAAAACTTGTGGTTATTTTCTACAAAATGCTCTCGGAGTTATGATTTTTGCAGAACCTCGTTATGCAATGGCAGAATTAGAAGAAGGAGATATTTCAGCTCAATTGAATGATCAAGAGGAGTTAAAAAAAATCTGTCTTCGAATAAAAAGAGATAGAAAACCTAGTGTTATTATCTGGATTGGCACATGTACCACAGAAATCATCAAAATGGATCTAGAAGGTATAGCACCTAGGCTAGAAAAGGATCTTGGGGTCCCAATCGTAGTGGCACGGGCCAATGGATTGGATTATGCCTTCACCCAGGGGGAAGATACTGTACTGGCTGCTACGGCGCATCGGTGTCCAAAACGTCAAATGTCCAAACAACAATGTGGGGAAGATGTAGTTAATACCGTCAATGGACTCGAACCCAATGAGTCAAAAAGTGATTTATCCAATTCAAAAATACGAGGATCGAATAATCATTATTTAGTCCTTTTTGGTTCTCTCCCCTCTAATGTAGCTTCTCAATTGAATTTGGAATTGAAGCGACAATCCATTGATGTGTCGGGTTGGTTACCCTCTCAAAGATACACTGAGCTTCCTTCACTAGGTGAAGGAGTTTACGTCTGCGGCGTAAATCCATTCTTGAGTCGTACGGCAACGACTCTAATGAGGCGTAAAAAATGCCGGTTAATCGGAGCACCTTTTCCAATTGGACCCGATGGAACACGGGCTTGGATAGAAAAAATTTGTTCTGCATTTGGTATAGAACCCTGCGGTTTGCAAGAAAGAGAAAAGAAAATTTGGGAGAGCCTAAAAAATCATCTTGAAATAGTCAAGGGAAAATCTGTTTTTTTCATGGGAGACAATTTGTTGGAAATCTCGATAGCGAGATTCTTGATTCGATGTGGAATGGTCGTTTACGAAATAGGTATTCCATATATGGATAAGAGATACCAGGCTGCTGAACTCCTTTTTTTGAAAAGCACTTGTGAAACAATGAATGTTCCAATGCCGCGAATTGTAGAGAAACCAGATAATTATAATCAAATTCAGCGTATGCACGAATTGGAACCCGATCTAGCTATTACTGGAATGGCCCACGCAAATCCTTTAGAAGCAAGAGGAATTGATACAAAATGGTCCGTTGAGTTCACATTTGCCCAAATTCACGGATTTACCAATGCAAAAGATGTCCTCGAACTTGTAACTCGTCCTTTAAAACGTAATTTCAAATTGGGATCCTTAAAACAAAATGTCTTACTGAGACAAAAAGCAAATCATTAAATAATTTTTAAATACTGATAAATAAAAAATAGTTTTTGATTAGTAATAACAATAGCAATAATATAATAAAGAATTAACAATGGGTTTCTATCTATCTTTTCTATAGTAAACGCTACAATTTTTTAATAAACATTTCCATTCAGCCCATGCATAGTATGAATGTTAAACATGCTATGCAGAGGCATACAAACTATATGTATACTATCTTGTAGAGATTACGAAGAACATATTGACTCATGGGAAGTAACTTATTCTTTTCTCTATTTGTCCAATTCGATTTTTTCCTTTCTAAGGAACGAATTAGTAAATGAGTCTATCTATCTATCTATTGACTATTGATTCCAGAATGAGGATATAATAAAAAAAGACTTTCTGATATTAAACAGTGTATAATCAATTGTTATTTATGAAATAATATAGGAGGGAGAATCGGATATTACTAAAAACAATAAGATCAAATTAGGATCTTGCTTTTTTGGAATGACATTTTTTGTTTGGATTGGAAACGCTAGTTCCTTGTTAATGCTTGGATTTTACCATGGGCTATTAGCGACACTACCCATGGGTCCTTCGCAGATTTTATGTGTAAGAGCCTTTTTTATAGAAGGGAGGATCGGTGGAATCACTGCATTGATCGGGTCAATGATGGGTCAATTCCTTTTATTTTCAGCCATACTTTACTCCCCTTTGTATCTAGCGATATTGAAACCTCATATCGCAACTATCGCAGTAATACCATACATGTTTTTCTACTGGTTTGAAACAAAAAATTTACCGGATTATCAAGTTTTACGACCTATAAGATCGATTCGCAATTTAAAAATAGTCGGTATATTATTAAATAGTTTTTTATTTCAAATATTGAATCCAATTTTGTTACCAAATCCCGCTTTAGCAAGATTGCTTCACCTCTTTCTATTTCGATATAGCAATAATCCATTGTTTCTAACAAGTAGTTTTCTGGGTTGGTTAATTGGTCATGTCTTATTCGGCTATTCAGCGAATCTATTGGTGCTTCAAGTAGAAAAAAATTCGACGATACCATATCCGTTGACTAAACGTATCATTCATAAAACTTTTAGTATTATCTTCTTTATCAAACTGTTACTTTGCCTCGGCAGGGCCCCCGTAGCTTTCTTGACGAGAAAATTTCAAAATGAACTAATTAGCTACGACAGAAGCTGCTTCGATTTACCATCCCCTGCACATTGGCTTTGTAACCCGTGGCCGGCATCTTTTTTTGATCCAAATAGAACCAATCGGGCTCTGCGATACAGAAAGAAAAGCCGAAGGAGTGATCAACGTATTGTCAAAAAAAGACAATCCACTTATTTTTTTGATAAATGTTTGGTCGATGGTAAACCACGATTGTATTTCACGTCACTATCTAGTGCATCAATTTTTGGAAGACAATTAGAAGAATCATTAAAGAATTTTGATGTTCTGCCGTTGGAGCCTTATTCATATCAGAATTGGATTTTAGATCAAGCGAGGAAAAGGGAAAATTTACAGAATGAGCTGAGGGATCGGATCAAACTTATGGAGCTGAACTCCATACTTTCAGAAGCGATTGAACAAAAAATTGGATTGAGGGACGAGGAGGACGCGCAAAGAACGAGCATATCTAAGATATATGATCCTTTATCAAGTAAATTTTTTAGGGTCAGGATTCCGGCTCCACAGTCGTTTCTAACAACAAATGACTTGATCAAACCGATAACAGATACATATAGAAATTATGCAGGAGAGTTCAATTATAAAAATCGAATAGCTAATTTGATCTATAGTGAATACACTTGTTTTGAAAATAGCAAGATTCCGCTTCCTTGGGAAGATTTGTCAATAGATGCCATCGAAGTTCTACTTTTCACATTTAACGAGTTGATGCCTTATAAGCAGTCCTTTGGTATAGGACTCGAAACTATTGTGAAAAGAGCAAAGAATTTTTCACCAAACAAAGAATCGCCTTTTGTAACTTGGGAAGAAATCTTCAAATTATTACCAATGGATCGAGCTTTGTTTCTTCTCTATTTGGAGGAAACGTGCGGAAACCCTAGTCACTTTCGATTATCTAATATATCTTTACTCAATCGGGTAAAGTCTATTCACAATTTGAAAAGAAAAAAATGTTTGATTCATCGAGTGGACGATCTGGAAAGGGAGTTATTTCAAAATATTCGGTTAATGTTTGATAATCGATTTGATCTAGCCGGCGCAGAAAGTGACGTTCGTAATAAAAGATTAAGAAATTTGGCAATTAGTATTGGAAAGACAAATGCGAGGTCGGTTAAATTAGTAAAGCGTTATACAAAATCTTCTGATTTCCGAAGAAAACTTATTAAGGGATCTATGCGGGCCAGAAGACGAAAAACGTTGATTTGGGAATTCTTTCAAGGAAAGGCTCATTCCCCTTTCTTTATGAGACTCATGGAAATTCCTGTTTCTTCCTATCCATCTGTCAAAGAATCAATTTATTTGGATTACGAAACATTAATAGATAATACGGGAAAGAAGCTGGATATTGATATAGAACAAACATCTAAGTTTCCATCACCTCAGGGATTTATAAGCAGGTCAAAGTATGAACGTCTAGGCATAGCCGCTAGATTGGATGTAGGCCCCATACACACGGGTAGGGGCTTGTTATTAGTAGCGCAGTCCAATTTTAGACGATATATCAAACTACCCGTTTTAATTGCACTTAAGAATATTGGTCGTATATTATTGTTTCAACGCCCGGAATGGTTTGAAGATTGGATCGATTTATGCAAAGAAACTCATATTATATGTAGTTATGACGGAGAAGAATACTCACAAACCAGGTTTCCCGGCCGTTGGTTAAAGGAGGGTATTCAAATAAAAATTTTGTTTCCGTTCAGACTTAAACCTTGGCATAATCAGGAAAAAAGAAGAATTGGTGGGAAAATTATTACCGAATACACGAAATCCCGAAATTCAGATACTATTGTTAATTACCTAAATACCAAAAAAGCTGAATTCACCTACTTAACAGCTTGGGGATTTCAAACAGATTTACCTTTTGGAACTATAAAAGAAGAACATCCTTTTTGGAAACCCATTAGGGTAGAGTTGATGAGAATGATTGAAAAGAATATATTTTTACGAACCAGGCAAGCCTACCACTTCCTTTCTAAACAAAACGTACTTGCGGAATTCGTGCGAAATTTAGCAAATAAATTAAACTTCTTTTATACACTAGAAAGAACTAGTGGAAAAAAAAGTTGGAAAAAAAAGCTGGAAAAAAAGGATTTAGTAAATTCAAAATTCAAGCGTGATGAATACTTTTTCAACGAGAAGCCGATCGATAAAGAAGTGTATGAAAACTCAAGTTTAACCAGTAGTAATAACCAGTCATATTTGGGCAATAATGAAAAACGGATGGAACAAAAAGGATTTGCACTGGATGTTCAATCGGGTATGAATACAACAACTCCTAACATTTTGTTAGGGAATAGGCTTGGTGAACAAAGGCAAGATATTTCACAAATCCGTAGCAATGAGATGAACTTATACGGGCCAAACCTCATCGGCTCCTTGAGGCTGGAGAAAGAACTGGTTGGTATTGGGGAGAAATTACTAAAGCTCCACGAACTAGTTATTGAATCGATGGAAAACTGTGCTTGGTATATCAGAACGGCATTCCGAGATCTTTATAGAATAATCGTGTATTTCTTGATTCAACTTGCTACACTTCAAACGCAATTGCTACGAGCTATTGACGAAGCAACATATAAATTAGAAGAAGCTAACAAATCAAATTTGAAAATTTCTGACCGATATAGTTTATTAACAATTGGAAATAACCAATCCAAGCACTTGTTGTCTCACGCTTACCTCTACGAAAAAACATGGCGTGCTAATAATTTAGATTTAACCATTTTACTAGATGAAGACGCAGTAAGTTTAAGTGATAGAATCGAAGGAAGTTTTTGCGTTGTAAATGAAACCAATTGGAATGAAATCTCAGAATTAGATGTTCATACTCAAAAGGATTCATCTTTTAGAAAGTCTCGCAATATTATCTCGACAAATAACCTTGAAAATCCAGCTACGCACAAATATAAATATTTTGATGAACGCATAAAGATTTACGGAGAACGGTGGGGGCTTACCAAATCATTTCAAAAATTAACTAGAAATGATTGGAAAATTTGGCTAGATCGTTTTGAAAGATACAACGTACCTATGGAAGTATGGCATCGAATAGCGCCATATAGATGGAGAACTGATCTCAGCAATTTGAAAAAACTTGAAGAGATTGACAAGAATATTTTGGATGAACATAGCAGTTTATTTTGCAAATCAAAAGACGACTATTCAATTTACACCGAAAACCCCTTGCTTAAAGATCGAATCAGAAATCTTAATAAACGCCGTAGATTTAACTATTTTTTAGAAAATCTCGTAGATTATTTGGGAGAAGCAAATGTGGATAAATTCGTTGTAAGGCGGAATGGTATCGAACAGGGAGAAATTAATTCTCAAGCTCGCTTGGAATATATTGTTACAAGTAACGGCAAAAAAAATATTGTTTCTTCACTCATCTCTAATCCCAAGATCAAATGGGACTTAAGACTAGATTTGGCTTTATGGTCAATTACGGATATTACAAGAAGAGATTATGATAAAGAATTGGGATTTGCACATAAATTCGAAAAGTCTATACTTACTAAGAAATATGGTCTTCTTTCAAGAAGCAAATCTTATAGATTCGGCTTGACGTTACCGCTGAGCGAGAGATTTTTCCAGAATCAAATACCTCAATTGGGTAGAAAAAGATTTATTAATCGAGAATCTTTTTCTTCCAAACTTCGATGGAGATTTAGATCCAAAAAATTGCAAAGGAAATTGGAGAAATTGCGGGAAGTAGTATCAATCGTCAACGTAATCGGGAAAGAGCAAAACATTACTTCGTTTTATGGCAATATAATGTTAGAACCAGATTTGTTGAATGTACTTTTCACTCAAAACAGGCGTAAAGTACTGAGTCATTTGTTTTTCAATGCTCATCCGCGTAGACCCAAAGTTTTTGACGATCAGATTTTGATGTACAAAATGGTTAGCACTCTATTAAAATTTAGAGGTAGATTGAAAAAGAGTTTGGATAACGAATCTTTTAACGTATGCCTATTACCTTTCCTCGAGGTAACAAATGAAAAGGATTCTTCTTTTTGCAATATAGAAGATTTTTTACTCCCCAGGCGTCGTCGGCAACTGCGCTTCCTTGAGTCTCTACCAATTTCAAAATCGACGAGATTTGGAAGCAATTTACTAAACTCTATCTTTGATTCGGAAGAAATTGAAAAGAGGAAAATCCGTGGGAATCCGATGGGAGTACAAAGGATCAAACGTTTCTTGTGGCCTGATCATCGCCTAGAAGATTTAGCCTGTATAAATAGATTTTGCTTCGGTACTGCCAATGGTAGTCGATTCTCAGCTCTTAGAATAAGAATGTATCCAATTATCGAAGACTAGTAAAGTTCAATAGTTACTAAATTTCCTTCAATTGGGATTACCGAAGATTTGGTAACCCCAATTGAAGGAAATATTGGATTAAAATCAATAAATTGATTTGATAAACTCAAAATCATTATTTGATAAATAATGATTTCTTTTTCAAAGATTCTCTTGAATCCTCAGTTGATTACTTGTTTTTTCTCTCCCCTTTGTTCAAAACCATCAGAGTATTAAATTTTTGTTAAATTAATGCAGAAAATGATCGGATTCCTTGGTTTGCTAGAAATTAATTGAGAGTAAGAAGCGCCCATTACTATTATTATGGACAAAAAGATCTCTATTTATTCATTGTCGATTACTAAGAATGATAGTATTGGATCTTCCAGATCTCAAGTATCTTACTTAACTTCTCGAGTCTCAAGAATCACTTCTCATTTGGAACGACATCCTAAAGATTTTTCTTCCCAAAGGGGACTTTGGAAATTACTTGGAAAACGTAAGCGTATCTTGAGATATTTGTTTAGGAAGGATCTTAATTTATATAATAGAGTAATAAAAAATTTGGGTATTCGTGGATTGAAAGAAATTTGATTCACACTTATAAAGAGATTATTGTTAATTGGCGATAAACCATTTGAAAAGCAATTTAATTATTTTTTTCTTTTTGTGAAATACGGATCAATAGTTATTGGGAGAGAAGTGACTTACGAGCAGGTCCCTCGAGAAAATGGATCCGGTTATTGTGAGTATGGGTCCTCATCATCCATCAATGCATGGTGTTCTTCGACTTGTCGTTGCTTCAGATGGTGAAAATGTGGCTAATTGCGAACCGGTGGTAGGTTATTTACACAGAGGGATGGAAAAAATTGCTGAAAACCGAACGATTTTGCAATACCTTCCGTATGTAACAAGATGGGATTATTTAGCTACTATGTTCACGGAAGCAGTAACTGTTAATGCGCCAGAAAAGTTGGCGAATATTCAAGTGCCTAGAAGAGCTAGTTATATCAGAGTGATTATGCTTGAATTAAGCAGAATAGCCTCCCATTTATTATGGTTGGGTCCCTTTATGGCAGATGTTGGTGCCCAGACTCCCTTCTTTTACACATTCCGAGAAAGAGAAATGATTCACGATTTATTTGAAGCTGCCACGGGTATGCGAATGATGCACAATTATTTTCGCATCGGGGGGGTAGCTGCAGATTTACCCTACGGATGGATAGACAAATGCTTAGAATTTTGTCACTATTGCCTACCAAAAATTAATGAATACGAACGACTCATTACGAATAACCCAATCTTTCTCAGACGGGTCGAAGGAATGGGTTTCATCGCAAGAGAAGAGGCTATCAATTGGGGTTTATCAGGTCCAATGCTACGAGGTTCGGGAATTCAACGGGATCTAAGAAAAGTGGATCATTACGAATGTTACGACGAATCGGAGTGGAAAATCCAATTTCAAACAGAAGGAGATTCCTTGGCTCGTTACCGAGTACGGATCGGAGAAATGAAGGAATCTATAAAAATTATTCAACAATGTTTGAAATTAATTCCCGGAGGTCCGTATGAAAATCTTGAGGCTCGGCGTTTCGCCCAAGGGAAAAATCACGCAAAATGGAATGATTTTGATTATCAATTCGTCGGAAAAAAACCTTCTCCTACCTTTAAGTTACCCAAGCAGGAACACCATGTAAGAGTAGAAGCTCCAAAAGGAGAACTAGGAGTTTTTTTGGTTGGAGATAATAACGTTTTTCCATGGAGATGGAAAATTCGGTCGCCTGGTTTTGTAAATTTGCAGATTCTTTCTCAGTTAGTCAAGGGAGTCAAACTAGCTGATATTATGACAATATTAGGTAGTATAGATATTATTATGGGAGAGGTTGATCGTCGAAACGATAATCAATATAGAATTTTTTGTCGAAATGGTAGTTAAACTCATTGAGAAATTGAAAATATCAAGCGATTCTATCGAATCAATTCAAACGTTAGTCTATATTTTATTCCTTGTTACAGGAGTAACCATAGGAGTGTTAGTCATTGTATGGCTCGAATGAAAAATATCCGCAGGGGTACAACAGCGTATCGGTCCCGAGTATGCAGGTCCTTTGGGTATTCTTCAATCCTTATCAGATGGAATTAAGCTTTTAATAAAAGAAGATACTATTCCATCCAGAGGAGATACCTGGCTATTCAATATAGGTCCAGCTATGGTAGTCGTACCAGTCCTCACAAGCTTCACCATAATACCTTTTGGGAAAGATGTTATTTTAGCCGATATTGGCACAGGCGTCTTTTTCTGGATCGCCGTATCAAGTATTACCCCCTTAGGCCTCTTGATGGCAGGTTATGGATCAAATAATAAATATTCCTTTTTGGGTGGTCTACGGGCTGCTGCTCAATCCATCAGTTACGAAATACCCTTAGCTTTGTGCGTATTGTCAATATCCCTACGTGCGATTCGTCGAATAGAAATGGTAAGATCTTTATAAAGGCTTTTTACTATTTTTTATCATAAAAGAAATAACTAGATAATCATCTGGGTGAGATTAAACAGCGTTTTGCAGTAATTAAATCAAATCCCATGTACCAAGTACGGGTAAAAAGGTCCATTCGATGCAATAAATATTGGTTAATCCCACGGATTGATTGTTAAAGCTTGAGTCGGGGCGGAAGTCAGAATTTCCCTTAGCGGACCTGGGTGGACGGCTAGGAACACAAAAATGCGCAAGAGATTCGTGAAAAGGAATAGGCGAAACAAGAACAACAAGAACAAAAGGGGAGGAAATGTGAAACCTTCGCAATGATATAAAAATAAATGGAATCCCCCCTTTTTTTTGGATGGGGACTCAGTTAGGGTAGGAATAACTGAAAAGTACCCAATTTGAAATCCCAATCTCGAGCATCTTTTTATCCGCTCATATTATGATTATCTAGGACGAAATAATCCTTCTGACAATCTTTTCATTCATTTTTGGATACGAATCAAATAAATGATACTTAACATCTTTTCGCTAAGCTGACTCTCTTTTTTATTCAACCTTTGTCTATATCTCTAACTAACCAAAACTTTTTAGCGAGCATTGACTGGTAGAAATATGTATGAAAAAAAAAGGTTTATTAATAAATATATTTTCTTTATATTGAAAAGAAAACCGAGGAGGTTGAGATGGATCCAGAAGCAATCATTCTTTGTGGCGAACGGAATCCCGTTGGTTCAAGTTGGGACTTTGTATGTAATTCCACTGGGATATTAAATTATCGAGCATGGGTTACCTCTTAAATAATCAACGAGGAGCCGTATGAATACTTAGCTTCACGTACGGTTTCGAATCAGAGGCGGTAAAATACAATCAAACTGTCGACTATCCTTATCTGGAAGTCTAAGTACGGTTGATATAGTCGACAACCAATCCAAGTATGGTATATGTGGATGGAACATTTGGCGACAACCAATAGGTTTCATAGCTTTCTTCATTTCTTCGTTAGCCGAGTGCGAAAGATTGCCATTTGATTTGCCAGAAGCGGAGGAAGAATCAGTAGCAGGTTATCAAACCGAATATTCAGGAATAAAATTCGGATTATTTTATGTCGGTTCCTACCCAAATCTCTTGGTTTCATCGCTATTCGTAACGGTTCTTTACTTAGGTGGGTGGGATATGCCGACTATTATCTATCCCGGAATTAACCAGTTTTTCCTATCTATGAATACTAACAATAATGTCTACCTCGGTGCATTTGAAGTAGTAGTTAATATCATTATCACATTAGCCAAATCTTATTTATTTTTGTTTGCTTCTATCCTAACTAGATGGACTTTGCCACGAGTTAGAATAGATCAATTATTAGACCTCGGATGGAAATTTCTCTTGCCCGTTGCTTTGGGAAATCTGTTGCTGACAGCTTCTCTTCAGCTTTTATCATTACGGTAGAGCTACCAACCGCCATGGACAGGTAAGTTTTGTGGCATTCCCAATCTTTTCCCCCAATTGAATCTTTTCATTACATATCTTTTTTGAATAAATGCCTATCATATGTTCTCGCTAATAACCGAGTTACAAAATTATGGTAACCGAGCGGTACAAGCTGCAAGGTACATTGGGCAAGGTTTTGCAATCACATTGGATCATCTGAACCGGTCACCCATAACTATTCAATATCCATATGAAAAACTTTTACCATCTGAGCGTTTTCGTGGAAGAATCCATTTTGAATTTGATAAATGCATTGCTTGCGAAGTTTGTGTCCGGGTGTGCCCAATCAATCTGCCAGTTGTTGACCGGGAATTAACGAGGAGTATTAAGAAAAAAAGACTAGAAAATTATAGCATTGATTTTGGAGTCTGCATCTTCTGCGGAAACTGCGTTGAATACTGTCCGACAAATTGCTTGTCAATGACTGAGGAGTATGAGCTTTCCACATATGATCGTCACGAATTGAATTATGACCAAGTGGCTCTAGGTCGGCTACCCCTTTCTATTCAACAAGACTCTGCCATTCAAATTATATCCACGAACTATCAAAAAATGGAAGAAAATTTTGATAGTCGAATAAGTGTTACTCCCAACAACCCCCCCCCTTCATACGATTAGTTAACTTATTAAGAACCAAAGAATTGGTTCCATAAATTGGTTTACGCATTTCTAACAATTGCTAATTCTTTCGATTGCTTATTACTCGAAATTCGAAACCAATTGAAGATATATTTGAATAAAAAAAAGTTAATTAATGAGTTTTCAAATTATAGACTTAGTTTTTATTCATTTGTTAATTTATACGTGTATTTACATGTACGTGCATATATATACATGCACGTACATATAAACTATAATTGTAAATAAGTAACTAAAATTTTATGTGATACTAATCCGGTATAGTAATATAATTGAAGACAGAAAAAAAATTATTTGACTGATCGTATAAAACGAGTTTATCTGAATCAATTCATGAGTCTATTTTTATCTTAATAGAATTAGGTATTCCATCGGGTAGTTTGGGGGTAGTATCATTCGCTAATGTAATTCATTCTGCTTTCATGTCGGGATTGGTTCTTACTCGCATATCCCTATTCTACCTTACGCTAAACGCTGATTTTGTAGCCGCCGCACAATTGCTCATTTATGTAGGAGCTATAAATGTTTTGATTGTATTTGCTGTAATGCTCACCGGTAGAACAGTAGGATCCAACTCCTATCCAACCAAAGAGTCTGGTATTACCCTGGCGGCTTGCGCAACTCTTTTTGTATCACCAACCCTCGTTATTCAAAATACAGAATGGGCTTACAATTACTTTTCAATTGATCAACCAAAAATTATTGAAGAGTTGATTAAGAAAAGTGATATTAAACAGATCGGCTATGAATTATTAACAAAATTCTTGGTTTCTTTTGAACTTCTTTCTATAATTCTTTTAGTTGCTTCAGTAGGAGCTATCACCGTGGCCCGTGAGGAACGAACGGACGTAATAGACAAAGGAGTTGTTATGCCCCCGCCTTCGTCTCAGCATAAATCCTCATCGTGTTGATTAATGATAATCGGTTCAAAATTCTACTAATACTTGAATGATCAATTTTTTTGGGGGGTTGATACATCATGCTAGAGCACGAATTAATGTTAGGCGCCTATCCATTCCGTGTTGGTTTCTTCGGATTAATCACGAGTCGAAATATGGTGCGAGCACTCATGTGTATTGAGTTGATTTTCAATGCGGTTAATATGAATTTTACAGCATTTTCCAACTCTTTTGAAAGTCCACGATTAGAGGGAGAAATCTTTTCCCTATTCATAATAGCTGTAGCAGCCGCCGAAGCTGCCATTGGATTATCTATTGCTTTAGTAATTTATCGAAATAGAGGATTAATACGTATTGATCAGTTCAGTTTATTGAAATGGTGATGAATCAATAGATATATTAAAAGAAATTACCAGCTTAATTGTAGATTTTTGTTACACTTGACTGAGAGGTCTTTGTCAAACCCTCTATCGGTGAACTAATTATTCTATTTAAAAGATTATGCTGCATCTGTCTCAATCTCCATTAATTAATCTGGTTGAAAGTACCCATGTTGGCAATACCACAGGTCACATAATTTGATAGTTGCTTGGGAAACGCGAGGCGAAAAGGATAACCTTTTTCAATCCGTTGTATTGGGAAAAGAATATTTCTGAGACTCTAATGTAACAGGAGCATAAAGATTCAATGGCACATTCAGTAAAAATATATGACACTTGTATTGGTTGTACCCAATGTGTTAGAGCCTGTCCGACAGATGCGCTGGAAATGATACCCTGGGATGGATGCAAAGCAAATCAGATAGCTTCTGCTCCGAGAACAGAGGACTGCGTAGGTTGTAAGAGATGCGAATCCGCTTGTCCAACAGATTTCCTGAGTGTACGTGTTTATCTTGGAGCTGAAACGACTCGCAGCACGGGTTTAGCTTATTAATCAGTTGTATCAAAGATTATTAGTCAAAGAATACTTTTTACTTTTTTCTACCATTACCGATTCATACTCGAATCTTTATAAAAGATCTGGATATGAATCGGAATGATATGAATCAGAATGATATGAGTCAGAATGATATGAATCATGAATCAGAATGCTGATCTGAACTTACCAAAAAACTTTCAAGACAATTTAATTATCACCCATGATGAGTAACGTACCTCGGTTAACGATAATCGTTCTCTTCCCAATTTTTGCGGGTTTCTTGATTCCATTATTTCCTCAGAGTGAAAGTAGTAGAATGGTCCGATGGTACACCTTAGGCATTTGTACATTAGAATTTGTATTAATCACTTATATATTTTATTGCCATTTCCATATTCACGACCAATCCATTCAATTACTTGAAAATTTTAGTTGGATTGACTCTATTCAATTCCATTGGAGGCTAGGAATAGATGGGCTTTCCATGAGTCTGATTCTACTTACGGGTCTCGTTACTACTGCAGCAGTCTCGTCAGCCTGGCCAGTCACTAAAAATACACATTTGTTTTATTTTTCAATGCTAGTTATGTATAGTGGTCAAATAGGACTATTTGCATCCCGAGACATTCTTCTATTCTTCTTTATGTGGGAATTAGAATTGATCCCAATTTATTTACTTCTCTCCATATGGGGCGGAAAGAGACGTCTCTATTCGGCTACAAAATTCGTTTTATACACAGCTGGCGGTTCCATATTTCTGTTAGTTGGAGCTATAGTTATGAGTTTTTATGGGGGTGGAACACCGTCGTTCAACATTCAAGACTTGATTGTGAAACCATACCCTGTTTCATTGGAAGCGCTTTTGTACACAGGATTCCTAGTAACTTACGCAGTAAAATTACCAATCTTTCCTTTTCACACTTGGTTACCGGATACTCACGGAGAAGCCCATTACAGTACGTGTATGTTGCTAGCTGGAGTGCTCCTAAAAATGGGCGGGTATGGATCAATTCGAATCAATATGCAAATTCTGTCTCAAGCTCATTCGATACTCTCGTGGTGGCTGGTATTGATAGGATCAATTCAAATTGTTTATGCTTCTTTAATTTGTTCAAGCCAATATAATCTAAAAAAAAGAATTGCTTATTCATCTATTTCTCATATGGGATTCGTAGTCATTGGAATAGGTTCTTCGACAGACACAGGTCTTGACGGAGCCCTCTTACAAATGCTTTCTCATGGATTGATAGGCGCAGCTCTATTTTTTTCCGCAGGGGCTTGTTATGACCGAACGCGGACCCTTTCCCTTGACCAACTCGGGGGAATAGCCATTTCAATGCCTAAATTATTTGCCATGTCTAGTGCTTTTTCAATGGCATCCTTTGCCTTACCGGGAATGAGCGGTTTTGTATCCGAGTTATTGGTTTTTCTAGGAATAGTTACCAAGACAACTTATTCCCCTTTTTTCAAAGTACTGGTTACTGTAATGGGAGCAACCAGTATAGTATTAACCCCTATTTATTTATCATCGATGTTGCGTAAAATATATTTTGGCTATAAGAAAGTTAATTACTTAGACTTGTCCCTAAATGATATCGGACCAAGAGAAATTTTCATTTTGATTTGTTTCTTATTACCAATTCTAGGTATCGGTTTGTACCCAAATATGATTCTATCTGTGTGGAACAGCCAATTAGTCACCGTTTTTCCTTGATCGAGAATTTTGCGGTAAAAGACGTTCTACCATTTTCATCTTTTTTTTTTATCTACTACTATTGAATCAATAAAGTAGAGGATAAAGATTTTGTCAAAAAATGTTTATATATGGAAAACTTTGATGGGGAATCCACTTAACTTAGGATTCCCCAAAAAATTTCCTATATATTCTTTTTAGCACACTATGCTTTTGTCAGTGTCCATATCATTGCTACTGCCACGTAGCGTCCTCACCCGCTTACTGCTTGCATTCCATTTTTACACAAAACTCTTTTGTAACCAGATTAGATTATTTTATTAGTTCAATCTTTTTCACTGTTTCTAAACTAACCATCCATAATTATGCAAACCAATTCCCAATAGATTAACCCCTAAGAAACGGATCCAAACCAAGAAAAATCCCATGGATGCTATTGCAGCGGTTATTTGCCCTCTCCAACCATTAGTCATTCTAGCATGAATGTAAGTAGCATATATTAACCGAGTCACCAGTGCCCAAGTCTCTTTAGGATCCCAGCTCCAGTAAGATCCCCATGCCTCGTTAGCCCACACTGCCCCGGACAGAATACCAATAGTTAAAAGGGAAAATCCTAAACTAATAATTTGGTAGATCCATTGGTCCAGCCGATTAACCAACCGGTACTTACCTAGGTTTAAAAATAAGTGAAAAAAAGATTCTTTTACAGCACCGTTTTTTGTTCCTATTGGTTTGGTAAAAGTCTGAGCTATACGCCAAGTGGATATCAGATTGGTAGTATTGCAGTTGAAAGCGAGTACGGAACGTTCTTTTTTGTAACTGGAATAAATAATTGATAGAGACACTGCTAGCAAAGATCCACGTAACAAAGTCGCGTAACTCAATGACATCATACTTACATGCATTGCTAACCAGTGCGACTGCAGGGCGGGTATCAACCGTGTCTGCCGTTCCATCTCCCCAGGAAGACCTGAAGTTGCAAATCCATGGATCAATGTGGCACCCGATGCTGTAACTGTGCTTGACCAACCATCCCGATCTTTTAGAGCAAAAATTAAATAGATTAAGGAAGAACTCCATGAAATGAAGATAAGTGATTCATATAAGTTACTTAGTGGTAAGTGTTTAGAATCTATCCAACGAGTGATCATAAGTGCAGTTGTGCACGCAAAAGCGATTACCATGCTCTTATGACTGAAACTCTTTTCAAACTTTTTAGATTTGCGAATTGAATACAACCATTCAGGCGAAGTAGTGAAGAGAAGCATGAACAAAGAAATATAAGCAAATATTTTTTCTGTCTCAGTATACATCGTGGCAATAAAGAATTCTTGATATTTTCATTTTTGTTAATCAATCTATATTGAGGTATCTATATCATCCATACTCTGAATTTCTACTTAGTTTAATTTATTAGCAAATAGCATGTTATGGTATTCCCTCCTCATAAATAATTCTTATAGGGCCGTTCTTCTGTCGGAAGCTATCGCATGAATAGAGTGAAGTGCCGCTACTCGGATTCGAACCGAGATGCTTTAGCACTGCTTCCTAAGAGCAGCGTGTCTACCAGTTTCACCATAGCGGCCTAGCAGTTAGTTACACTTATGGTATCATATTGCTGAGTAACGCGTCAATGTTATTACCTGTCTATAATGAAGAAATGAGCAAGAAATCCAGGAGAGAACATAGAATAATGATTTTTTTCTAGAATCAACAAATAATAATGTTTGCTGTTATAATTCTTATATGATTACGGGATATAGCGCAGTTCGGTAGCGTACCATCTTGGGGTGATGGGGGTCGCAGGTTCAAATCCTGCTATTCCGACTAAGAATGGTTCTAAAGTCTTAGCCGATGCAGTATCAGGAGAAACAAGGAAGAAAGAAAAATTCGTCCTATTTCGTTTTATTCTCCTGTTCCTCATTTTTGCGCCTCATTATTCTTATTGCTCTTTATGAATTGTTCATTAGTTTTCTGGACAGATCTAAATTGATGAACTAGACATTACGTTACATAAAAAGAGCTATATTATCTCATCCAGATATGTATCTATTAACTGACTCTATTAACAAATTTCAATTCCAAGATAAAAACTTTGAAATGTTTAAAAAATCAGGCTTAAAAAAAGGAAAAATTATTTTTAATTTATAAAAAAATCCACGATTAGAAATGGATATGGTTTTCTAAACGTACATAAATAGATACTTAGATTTATGCATTCAGATAATATTTTTTTTCCTACTCCTATATATCCTTCCAGGACTACTTTCCAAGATATTTTTGATGTGTATTCTCAAACGAGAAACATATCTGATACTCTGCCTACTACTCGGCGGGATTGATCCCGGTGAAACCGGGATCACCCGTGTGTAAAACGTAATCAAATTGATTTCCTTTTTCCCCCATAAAACTCAATTGAGTAATAGCTTAAAAAGTTAAATTTGATGAACAGACAGTGTTGTTAATTACAATCATTTTGTTCGGAAACGTCTTTTTTCTGTTGTTATACCGTAGTAAAAACTTTTTGAACGACCCGTTAAAACGGATCTAGCTAAAGAAGAAGCTTTCAATGCTTCTTCGATCGATTTACCTTTCCAAACCTGGTTACGAATCTTTTTTTTTGATTTTGAAGTACGTTTCTTTGGAACTGCCATAACTAATATATTTTTTTAACCGTTTAAACAAGTTGATTGACACAACTGTATTGATACGTTTCAATAGAATAAATATAATGACAAAAAAAATTGTTTTGGACATGATTGACAAGAGAAGCATCCTTAAGATTTCTTTAGAATCGCATGGAAAAAAGAGCCTAATAAAGAGAAATCTTTTCGCCCAGTATTTTTTTTTAACAGAAAGTAGTTTAAACTTTCGTTAAATATTTTCCATTCAAGCAGATAGATTCGACAATGAATCGAATCAATTTCTGTCTATGTCCTGACTTTTTTCTCCGACCAGTCTTTTTGTGCTGTATTTCTCCTATCAAATCCTTCTTGTCAAAACAATTGTGCAGAATCCTTATTTTAACTATGACGTTATTGAGCCATGGACGTCCTATCATCAGTTCAGAACCAAAACGAATTAGTGAAACTCGATAGATTGAGACCTTTCTCTCAAAGCTTGATGCTTTGCATCCAATTGATGCAAATCGATAAGTGTCATAGAATCTACCTGGTTCTACTAGGAGCTGTTCTCCCCCGACATCAATTATTGCATAATCATTCATTGCGATTTTCTCGGAAATCTCTTGTAAAACTAATTGGTTTGAAGACAAGAACTTCGATTCTAACTAGTATCTCCGACTGTTCGGACTTCTGTCAAGTTTCGCAAAGAAAATGAATAAAAGACAAATAGTTATTTTCTTTTATTGAAGTCTTGCTCATGATTCCATCTACTTTTTACACCTCGTATCTACTAAAAAATATTTAATAACTGCTGGTACTAATTTTTTCAACTCGAGCTTTATATGTCCATGGAATTATCATATGAATCTGCTTGGATTATACCTTTGTGTCCTTTAGTTACCTCTGGCGTGATTGGATTGGGATCCTTCTTCTTTGTGATAGCCACTCGAAGTCTTCGTTGTCTCTGTGCTACGATCAGTGTTCTCTCATTATCCGTATCTATGTTTGTCTCTGTCATTTTGTTTTGGCAACAGGTAATTACTCATTCTACCCATGAGTATTTATGGTTATGGTTATCTAATAATTCCATTTCTTTGGGCGTAGGTCTGCTAGTTGATTCACTCAGCCTTATAATGTCAGTACTAGTCACTACCGTAGGTACTTCCGTGATGATCTACAGCACTAGTTACATGTGTCACGACCGAGGATACGTAAGATTTTTCACTTATTTAAACCTTTTCACAGCTTCTATGTTAGGATTAGTTTCTAGTCCCAATTTGATACAGATTTATGTTTTTCGGGAATTAGTTGGTATGTGTTCCTATTTATTGATAGGTTTTTGGTTCACGCGACCAAGCGCTGCTAATGCTTGTCAAAAAGCTTTTGTAACCAATCGCGTTGGGGACTTCGGATTATTACTAGGTATTCCAGGTACATATTGGATAACCGGTAGTTTTGAGATCCATGAATTGTGTGACTGATTCAGTATCTTAACAAACAATGGTGAAATTGGTTCCTCCTTCGCCAACATATGTGCTCTTCTTTTGTTATTAGGGCCGATAGCCAAATCCGCTCAATTTCCTCTTCATGTATGGCTCCCAGATGCAATGGAGGGACCCACCCCCGTGTCCGCTCTAATACACGCGGCTACTATGGTAGCTGCTGGAATCTTTTTCGTAGTGCGAATGAATAAGTTTTTTGACAATCTACCTTTAAGCTCAAATGTCATTCGTTGGGTGGGTGGAATAACAATCTTGTTGGGAGCTTTTATATCCGTTGTTCAGAATGATATAAAAAAAGGTTTAGCCTATTCTACTATTTCCCAGTTGGGATATATGGTTCTCGCTCTAGGTATTGGGGCTTATCAACTTGCCTTGTTTCACCTCATAACTCATGCCTATTCAAAGGCTTTATTATTTCTTGGATCTGGTTCGGTAATTCATTCGATGGAAAAGCTTATTGGGTATTCGCCCAATAAAAATCAGAACATGTTCTTTATGGGTGGTTTGCGAGAATATATGCCAATCACTGGAATCACTTTTCTATTAGGCACCCTGTCTCCTTCTGGTATACCACCGTTGTCTTGCTTCTGGTCCAAAGAAGAAATTATTATAGAAAGTTGGGCCTATTCTTCCTATTTAGGAATCATAACTTCATTTGCTGCAGGTCTAACTGCATTTTACATGTTTCGCATTTATTTTCTCACGTTCGAGGGAACTTTTCGCTCGATTGATACTCGTAATTCCCTGCCCGATCCTCTTTTTCTTTGGGGAAATACCCAATCGATGGATGTGTGTCACAAACAAAATGACCGTTTTTCCTTATACGTAGAAGAAGGAAGTAGTGTTCCCGTTTTGCACCAAGAGAATTCAATCTTGTCAATTTCTGATGTTTATCACTCCTCGAAATCTGTGTATCCCAAAGAATCAGATACTTGGATGTTATTACCTATTGTAATCCTATCAGTACCAACTATTCTAATTGGTTACCTAGGAATTCATAATCCTCAGGAAAGAACATTATTATCCGACTGGCTAAGTACTATAGTTCCATATTCCGGCGAGATTGAGCAAGGGTTTAATAGTGATCTTTTTGTAAAACTATTGTCCCTAATTCTGTCACTTTCTGGTGCATTTGCTTCCTATAAGATCTATGGACTCAAATCATCTTATAAACGAAAAAAAGATCATAACAATAATAATTTGAAAATTGTAATTAAAAAGTTATTGACTTTATTAATACATTCTATTCAAAGATTTTCAATAAATGAGGGTTATATCAACCAAATTTATGATATTATTTTCATAAGGAGTATACGATGTCTTAGCAGTCTCATTTCAATTTTTGATCAATGGATCATCGATGGTATCATAAATGGCGTTGCTGCTTGGGGGTTATTAGTAGGAGAGGTCGGAAAATATATAGAAGGGGGTAGAATATCTTTTTACTTATTCGGATTAATTGTTGGAATTACCTCATTATTGATTTTCTTTGTTTCCAAAAACGTGTATGAAATAAATTTTCATAATTAATTTTTTTCAAAAGAGTTTTTTTTCCATTCTGAGACTCTTACCAGAATGAATACTGTGACTATTCTACCATGCTTCTCGGAAAGGGAGGAAGAAAAACTCGTGATTGGTTATTGATCAGTACGTGATGTGGGGGGGGGGGGGTAGGCCAAACCATGACGGGATCAACTACGACCGGGATCTTCCGCACCACCCCCCCCCCCCCGATTCGTAGACTCTATCCGACCGAAAAGGCGAAAGGGATTGCTATCACTATGGCTTCCTCCTATAATAGAAGTTGAGTCGTATCCAAGGTTTATAAAGTATCGATTCGTTGAACATGTATGGGATGAGACCCCCGTCATTTTCCTCGATAGCTCAGCGGTAGAGCGGTCGGCTGTTAACCGATTGGTCGTAGGTTCAAATCCTATTCGGGGAGATTCATTGATTTGCGGTCGAATAAAGATAGAAGGAGAGAGGTATCCGATGGTGCGGGTGATGCCGCAGGTTGCCGGTAGGACAGACAACTTGATCTGCACCAAACGCCAAAAGAGGGGAAAATCTAACAAATAGAAATAGCTAGGCGTCTCTCTTTATCTCTTCTCATGAGGCATCGAATATTGCTAGAAACTTGCACTCTCTGCATCTCGGACTCCCCGTTAGTATTTTTCCGCTCCTGCACCAAACAACCCGCGTTGGACTCGAGTCCGGCCCATCGATGGGGCCGGCGAAGGATTCAATACTACGGTTTTCTAAACCTTCGCAATGAATGAAGGAAAGATCTCCTTCCCTTTTTTCAGATCATCTTAAATGCTTGTAGGGATCCGTGTTTGGCGCAACTTCTTTTGGAATTTCCATTTTGCAATACTGAATGGAACGGTTAGAATGAAAAGAATCAATTATTGGCCTCGTGAGAATCGAAACAGATTGAAGGCTTTTCTTTGTTTTTCCCGTTCTCGACTAGGCGGCAGTACCGGAACTCGTTTCTCGGAAACGCTTTTCTTTCCGTTTCTGCCGATATTCCAAGAGTGCCGATCTGTGACCATATCCCGTTCCGGAGCTCGAATCAATTCTATCCCCTCCCCAAACATCCCATGGGAAATCCGACCCGAAGAAGAACCAACGAATTCCTTAGATATCCCTAGAGATTCCTGAATCCCAAGCTTGCTATACAATAGCTCTTATATCATTTTATTTCGGTGAATAAAGGGGCTATGCTTTTGCGTCCGAAGGGAGCGGGCGCACATATCTCTCAAGGGTTCCTTGTGGGCAAGCAGGATGTTGAAGCACCACGATCCTTTGGGAGGAACGACTTCCCAGACCCCCCTAGACCATATTATTAGCCTTCTCAAATTCAATGGACTTTTCTCCCTCTCTAGAGTGAGGAGACTATGAAAACGGAAAAGGATCCAACCAAGATTTGTTTGTCGTTCGAAGCATAATAAGCAGGAGTCACCGAATCGGTAACGGTAAGGGGGGATATCTCTTCCCCCTACCGTTACCGATTCAACCTACTGACGGTTCTATATAGCTAGAGATCTAGGATGAATAAGAAATGTGTAATAATCTTTTTCTTTTCATACTGAACTTTCATTTGAGAATTCTTTTGCCGTTCGATCCAACGAAGTTCCATCGAACCAGAATGGATTGAGGAGATATTGGTAACTCTCGAGCAACATATTATAAATAAGAAAGTCTTTGAATTGGGAACGGTTCCGCCTCATCCATCTATTTCTATGAACCAAAAGCCTAGGACGAATGAATCGATCTTTCCAATCTTCTACTACAATGTTTTGATACAAGTGAATAGGGCGAGATATGTGTGGATATTGCAAATGTATATGCATAAACCAAGTCTCTTTAAGGTATTCGGAATCGGAATGTTGCCCCTCGTCCGAATGACCATTATTCGACTGCTTCTTCAATGACTCAGTAGTGATCGATTTTCGATCATACCCACGATTGAGAAAACTCTTTTTAATCTTTTCATTCGGGAAACGTTTCTCGCGCTCCTTTCTCATACCGTAAGTCACATAAAGCCTCCGAAGGAATTCTTGCTTCACTAAAAAACTACGACGTGAGGAAGGAGGGTTAGGATCCGACTGAAAGAGAAGCGTGGGGTCCCAGACGAAACGTCCCCCTACAAATAGACTTGGTTCATCAGATCGATTCCATTGGGTTTCGTATGGGTTCGACGAGTCAGAGATTCCCAGTTCAAGGAATTGCTCGCGTAACGATATGGTCTCGAACCGATCCTCCAATCTTTTGGCCTGTCTTTGTTTCAATTTATCCAAAGTTCTTTCGTAACTGAAAAAAGATCCTTTTGTATCATATGATTCAATTTGGCTAAGTTTTATAGTGTTCCAGTCAAGTTCCCGTTGGTAGATTTTAGAATGAATCTGGTGAAGAAGTATTACGTTCTGCAAATCATCGGATTCAGACGATAATCTTATCGATTCATAAGTACCACTTCGCATGAAACTGAAATTCCAAAGCTTGGGAGACCCAGTCGTTTCACGCGATACTTCTTCCGAAATCAAGTCTGTTTCACCTGACTGTTTGATTTCATAATTGGTTCGAAGTCCCTTTTTTCCCGTAGATTGGGAAAAACGACTCGCATGTATCATATCCGGGGAACACCCCATAGGAGAAGGAAAGGAAAGGCTATTCTCAGATTGATTTCCACTTCCAAAAATTTCTGGTCGTGGAAAATCCCTCAGAAGGTTTTCCAGAATACCACAAGCTAGATGAAAACCATTCTCTAAATACTTATCAATAATAATGGGATTATCTCCCTTTAATAGATCCATTCTTAACCAGTAATCATGAGCCGCTAATACAGCCAGTAGCCCCAAAATATGCGGAAATAGGGTGAGTTCCATAATGGTTGACTCGGTTCTTGGAGACTCTAAATACCAGTCAGATAAGTGATAAAATTGCTTCTTTAGTGTATTAGTACCAATCCACAAAGAATCTGTGGTAGGAGTATCTACCAAACTCTTTTTCAGAATAGCTTTTCCTATCCTATGAAAAAATATTTTGTACTCCGAACCGGATTCAATTGCATTATCCAGATAAGTCGCAACCACGCGTTGTCTATGTAAAGCAAATAGAATTGCATTACTACATACAATCTTTTCCCTTCTATAAGTACTGATTAATAACGCTTCATGAGCAAGAAAGAATAAATCTCGTTTACTATAACCCGTAGTTCCAAACCCAGTTCCTTTAAGAAAGGATGGATCAGCCTGTATGTCAAACCCTTTGACACATGATAGAATCGACAATTCTTTTTGACGCTGAAAACTATTAGGTTTACGAAGATTTATCAATTGGTTTAACCGATTTGGGGCTATCAAAGCTGGATCTATCTTTGCAGGTATGTGAGTCGAAGCCATGACAAGATTGTTACGAATGCGAGAATCCCTGCTCTCATTATGAATATTCCTCAATACTAGGCAAAGTAAAAATCTGGGATCAGCTTCTAATTTGTGATACGAACCATGAACACTCAATTCATGAATATCTTGAATCCATATTGTACAGGGAGACATCTCCTTTGCTATTCCAAAAATAGAATTGACTCGACGTACGCTTTCTTTTGAGATAAAAAATCCACGTACATTCTTCTTAAAATAGGATCGATTGTATAGCAATTTTCTTATCGGTAGGTTCACCAACGGGAAGTGGGAATTGGATGCTATATCCCTAATGAGATAAGACCTTCCAGTTTCCTCGGACCCTACTAATAGGATTCCCTTAGATAGCAAGAATCCTGATTGGAGCGAAATAGGTGTTTCGCGACATGGCCTATGCGGTACACCGCTCTGTCTCATTGTCAAAAGATTTCTTTCAAAAGCGGAAGAAACCCACTTCTCCGCGGGATCCGACTTATGGATCTTGTAGTTCCATAGATTATTTTGACGTATTTGAAGTAGGTATGACAAAAAAAGCAATCCTTCTTGTGGAGAAGACTCATGATTCATCCCGCTACTTGAGCTAGAATTCAATTTTGATTCGTACTCGGAAACAGTCTCATTCGTAACTAAGTACTGAGTCAGTAATTCCTTATTGGTCCTAAGGGTATCGGGGCTTTCCTTATGAAGCATCCATGACTCGAGTTCACTTTTCACTAAGGAATAAAAGAATATATTATTTAGATAATTCAGGAATCTCTTCAAAGAATGTATCAGTAGATCCCTCGTTGTCATTTCTTTTATCGAAGGGGAATACATTACCTTTTCCAGATGGGATCTACGCCTCGGGTCCATCAAGTATTCAATCGTATTGAAACGTTTCCATAAATAGAGGGAACTAAAACCTGAAACAGCGGGCCAAAAATGCTTGGAAGATGCTAGAACAAAGAGTATCCAAAGAATGAGGTAATATAGGATAGACTGATTTGGGAGTTTAACTGTTGACCATCCCGAGAATGAAACCTTCGTTTCATTCATTTCTTTGACAAGAAAAAGATCTATCCTGGAGAATATGTTATTGATTGAATCGTTTCTGAATCTCTTTCTGAATCTCGATGCTAGTTTTTGCAACAAGTAAGAGCTAGCACTGTCTATACGATTCGCCATTCTTTCTCCGATTCTGGGGATATTGTAGCGTAAATCATCATTTACTTTTAGTCTCACTTCTGGATATGTCTCTTGAATCAGATCGTAGAAGTATCTCCACCAGGTGATGGTGAAAAACCAGGGTATATATTCCCAAAACAAGCTCCATTTCTCCGATATATTGTCCCTCCAACAAATCCAAGAGATCATATACTCGTTGAAATCATTTAAGAATTCCTTGAAATCAATGGGATGAGACAAACGGATAGGCTCTTCCCAGACATCTAGATCTGCTAGCTTCTCTTTGTGCAGAACCCCCCTTCCAATCAATTCCGTGAAAGATCTTGTTGCACCGATGCGGAACAATGAGGATTTTTTCGACCAGTAAAGTGTTTCCAATTCTTCTGATTCCCAGAAAGATCTGATAGATGAATCATTTTGATCGATCCGATTTCCAATGCAATCATTCACCAAGCTTGATCTCTCTTCAATAGACTTCTCTGAATCGACTTGATCCAAGCCCATATTCTTAGGACGGGGTCGAGGTCGCCGATCCGTCGATAACTTAGAATTTCTCGATGTTTCGCGCGAGGAATTCCCACTTCTACTACACGAAAAGAGAGAGGAATCTCCCGTTTCACGAGCAGATGGGCTCAGCTTCGACAGGAATCTCTTTAGGTCCAAAAGTGAATTGAAATGTCTATCTGAATGGATTGGGAATACTGTCAATTTATCTGGATCAGACGGAGTAGGTTGAATTGTCGCGCATATAGAATCCTTTATTTCCCTTTCTGCTCGTTGCAAGAAGTTGGGGAATAACCAATCAGACACGTGGGACTGAATTGATGATATTATCTCCTCCCTACCGAAGGATCCTATTCTCAATAGGTAGATGACTTCATGGTCGGAACCCACAGGAAAATCATCCAAGAGATTGGAATAACTATTGCTATATCTTCCAATGAGGAGATCCTTTTTGATCCTAAGCTCCGGAATAGAATCTTTTTTGGCATGGTTCAACAGAAATAGATGAGATTGGTTTAGAAAATCTCGTGTATTCATCCTATCGAGAATATGTCTCGAAATATTTCCAATACTCCTGTTTGAACCTTTTCCGCAACTCCAATTCTGTAGAAATAGATTCCAATTTTGCCTTCCTGTGATGGAAAGAGCATGATCAGAGAAATTGGTTTGGATAGATTCGATGCAGGAAAATTCAACAAGAGAGAAATCTACTGTGTGCTCGAGAAAGATCGAATAATTTGCGGGTTCCTCGTTCATTAACAATCCGGAATCCATAGATAAGCGATCTTTTTCTTTGAGAATTCCTTTTAGAACAGAAACTTTTTTCTCAATATTGAGTGAATCCAAAAAGGGATCGAGCCACGTCATATCATTCAGTTTATCAAGCCAATAATCAATTGTATCTCTCAGAACCTCTCGGCAAAAAACCTTGGAAAAAATCGATTTGCAAAGAAATGACATATTGGTCAATTCGTGGGAATACCTTCTGTTCCTTTCAATCGCCATATCAGTATTACCAATAGGACTCGTTAAAAATCTGTTTTTCCATATTGATATCTCGCGAATCGATGTATCCAAGTCAGATTCGATTCCTAGCGATACTTTCCCTGAAGGGGAAAGGGACAAGTTCCCTATTGTGTCAAGCCATCCGTGCGCATTGGACCAGGCATCCATATCCTCATCAATTCGGAATGGAATACGCTTGCTCAAGAAATACCCTGCGTACTTCTTCCATTTCAAAAACCTTTCTTCAAGAAAAAAGTTTTCTAAACGAGTGGATCCTTTGCTTCCCGCCCCGCCGTCCAATTGATAATGGATTCGCGAGACACACTCATAGGCTAATGCACGAAGATCATCATGTAGAAGAAGCGTGTAGATCGAGCAGAGAGAGATTAACCTCTTTTGTTCATACCATTTAACTAGGGAATATAGAAAATGTATGCTCTTTTCTTCTTTGAATCGACTCGGACAAGCAGTATTTTTATTCCCATTATTGACTCTTGGAAGTACCTTTTCGAGACGTAAATATTTGCTATTTGGAAGTTCGAATTTTTTCAAAACTATTGTATTGAATGGTATAAGAAATCCAATCAATTGATCTATTGACTCATTCTTTGTTTTTGAATAGATTTGCAAAATAGAAGATTCTCCCCTATTTTGATGAGAATCGAACCCTAATGATTGGAGGAACCACTTAGGATTCTGGAATAGATAGAGACCCCTATTGGAACTATTTCCCGCTAATCCCACGGCAAAAGGGAACAATGATTCAACTTGCTGCCGATGCACCGAATCCCTATACTCGAGTAGCATGAAGTCTAATTTTTTGAAAGGTAAAAGATTTCTCTTTTGTTTCGTTACTCGTAGCCGATCAGAATCCTTTTGGTAACAGTCATTTTTACGACGTACTAAAAATCTATAGAATTCGAAAAACCTGCGGAAATCTCCCGGATTGCTATCCATGGATCGTAGATGAATCCTATTCATCATCTTTCCGGATGTATTCCCGCTAGGATTCCTTACTGCCCAGACCTTGCACCCACCTGAAACCGGGGGATTCCTTACCTCATATGTAGGAAATTCCTGTTTTTCTCCCCCCGAACCTGCAAAAAAATCTCCGTTCAATCTCGAGTCATTATTCTGATATACTCCTTTTTTCCCACCCTTCGAGAATCCCACTGACGGAGGAACAGAATAAGAGAATTGAGAAAAATCTATTGCTGGTTCTTTGACTGCGGTACCCCTATGAAGAAGTCTCGCTAAATCTATTGAACCTCTTTGTATCGAATCTCTCTCGTTCAAGCGATGCACAAGGATTGCTACTGCTAGTAACACGAGGATTTCCAGGGCGGTGCTATTACCCCTCTCCCGTACGGAACCGCGCGGGTCTCGTAGGAAACGTGAACCCAACATTCATAAGTCAAATAGTTTAATAAAAGGTTTATAGCTAGAGAACGGACCCATTAAGGATTCTCCTTGATTTTGGTTCTTGAATACTTCAAAGAAGTAGTGGAATCGATCGATTCCTACTGACTCCAAAAGGTTAGATAGGGAATAGAAAGTTCTTACTTTGTTTTCTTCCACTTTTTCCACTTCATTCCTCCTCTCTATCGTATTTCTATGGAATAGATACTATTTGCTTATACTATTCTATTATAAGAAAAAAATGGGAAGTTTCAAGACCCAATGGAGTTAATGCTGCCCCGAACGTAGTAATTTATAGACATTTTTGGATCCAAAACTTCCATTTTCCTTGGAATCTCGACCCGTTGCGAGTTGGGGGAAACCCTATCCATTTCTTTTTTTTCCTATCGACCTTTTTTCGTTCACGCGAAAATCTTGAGGTATGCAACCGAATGGGCGAACGACGGGGATTGAACCCGCGCGTGATGGATCCACAATCCATTGCCTTGATCCACTTGGCTACGTCCGCCCCTCCCCTTACTTGTTCTTGAAACGTAGAAGGGAACAGAATCTATTCTACAGGGTCATTCAATTGAGAAACGTTTCATTCGTCCATATTTTGAATGGTAGATCCATCTCATAAAGAATGTGTTTTCGATTCATTGCAATGAGCGCGGGATTGCAACCATTTCGTAAATTGGAATAAAAAAAAATTGGATGCTTCTTACAGGTGTAGAAGAGTATTCTAAATATTTTTCAGGATTCAGAATCGAGAGCCCATCGCGTGGAGTCACGGCAGACGATAACAATTCTTTCTATCTGTTCGATAGGACTCAGTTTCGTCTCAGTTTCGTGAAATACCAAGCCTTTGAAAAAGAGAAGGCTTGGTATTTCATTATACTGCAGGACCAGAAAAGTATTATCCGTTTACAGAAGGAGCTTCAATAGAAGCTAAGTCTAGAGGGAAGTTATGAGCGTTACGTTCGTGCATAACTTCCATACCTAAGTTAGCACGGTTAATAATATCAGCCCAGGTGTTAATTACACGGCCTTGACTATCAACCACGGATTGATTGAAGTTGAAACCGTTCAAGTTGAATGCCATGGTGCTGATACCCAAAGCGGTAAACCAAATGCCTACTACGGGCCAAGCAGCTAAGAAGAAGTGTAGAGAACGAGAATTGTTGAAGCTAGCGTATTGGAAGATCAAACGGCCAAAGTAACCGTGAGCGGCTACAATGTTGTAGGTTTCTTCCTCTTGACCAAACTTGTAACCTGCATTAGCAGACTCATTCTCAGTTGTTTCTCTGATCAAACTAGAGGTTACCAAAGAACCATGCATCGCACTGAATAGAGAGCCGCCGAATACGCCAGCTACACCCAACATGTGGAAAGGATGCATAAGGATGTTGTGCTCAGCTTGGAAAACAATCATGAAATTGAAAGTACCAGAAATGCCTAGAGGCATACCGTCTGAGAAGCTTCCTTGACCGATTGGATAGATCAAGAATACGGCGGCAGCAGCTGCGACGGGAGCTGAGTATGCGACAGCAATCCAAGGACGCATACCTAAACGGAAGCTTAGTTCCCACTCACGGCCCATGTAGCAAGCTACACCAAGTAGGAAGTGAAGAACGATCAGTTCGTAAGGACCACCATTGTATAGCCATTCATCAACGGAAGCTGCTTCCCAAATGGGGTAGAAGTGTAAACCTATAGCTGCAGAAGTAGGGATGATAGCACCGGAGATAATGTTGTTCCCGTATAGCAAAGATCCGGAAACAGGCTCACGAATACCATCAATATCTACAGGAGGAGCTGCGATGAAAGCAATGATAAATACAGAGGTTGCGGTTAGCAGGGTAGGAATCATTAAGACGCCGAACCATCCGATGTAAAGACGGTTTTCGGTGCTGGTGATCCAGTCGCAGAAGCGACCCCATAGGCTTGCGCTTTCGCGTCTTTCTAAAGTTGCGGTCATGGTAATTTTTGGTTTTCAAAACAATGAGTGATTCCCCAGGCGAGTGCGCTTGTTAACTTATACTATATCACGAAATTATATTCGTGTCAACTAATCTTGATTCTTCAACACGCAGAAAAAGAAGGAAAGGTCTATTGATCTTTTGAACGCCTCTGTTTCTCATCCTTGTTATGCATTACGTATTCAATCTTCGGTAAGAAAGAATTGCGGAGTTCTCTTCTGTATCTCATTGGGAAGGGAAATGTGGATCATCCATTGACAACCAAATCAATATGGATTCCCAGCCCCTATAGAAACCAATATCCTAATATGACAAATGGGACTACAATATTTTGTCCATGGTGGGATTCTTTTCATTAAATGGAATTTCTCGAAGAGAATCAAAAGATTGCGAGTGACACAAAAGAAATGAGTGAGAAAAAAGGAAATTTCTTCTCGGTCAAATCCCCTTGGGTCGAAGTTGAAGCTCAGTACATTTGGATGAAGCGTGAAGGTTTTGTTCCCGGTTCGCAACTAGAAAAAGTTTCCCGAATCGTGACAATTGCTTGGGGCACGCGGATCCCTCGATGTATGCCGCAATTTGTTCTGGTTCCACGATCGATCTCGTATCAATATTTCTCCGATGAGTTTCTCAACTCTGCATAAGTCTCTTCCCCTTCGATAAGGAAAAGGCATTCGAGGAAGAGACTTTCAGAGTAGAATCAATCGTTATCAATCTTCTCTTAGGATTCCGATATGTTTCTTCTTCGTCGTCCGATTCTTTCTAGAGGTTTCTGGCATATTCCGATTCCTAATACCCGCCACTGCACAACGAACGGAAGGTTTCAATCCACGACTTTCTTTTTCTTCGTGGATTGAAACAAATCTGAGACTAACGGAAATGAGCAAAAGCTTTATTAGCTTCTGCCATCTTATGAATTTCTTCCCTCTTTCGTACCGCACTACCAGAATTTCTGGCAGCATCCATTGATTCATCACTCAATCTTAAAGCCATACTTCGACCTGAACGTTTTCGACACGCAAACAATAACCATCTAATAGCCAAAGCTTTTCCTTCTG